GAACAATCAAAAAAAGTAGTAAATTAATATTAATAAAAAAAGGGATACACAAGATAAATAAAGGAAAAGATAAGAAGAAATTCGGCCACCTCCCACATATTTGATTCCCTCGCCTACAAGGAAACTTGCAACACCAATTGCATTTGTAATTCCATCAATTAGTCGCCTATCAAAAAAATGAACTAGTTCGGCTAATCCTCTTATATTCCCAATTAGGTATCTTGCATAAAGAACGTCTATATAACCACGATTATTTGACCAATTGTATATCGCATTTATTATTCGATCTAAAAAAATTCTCTTAGGACCCATTTTCACAAATGAATTAATTAAGTCCAAACTCTGAAAAGATGAATAAATGGAACCATATAAAAGGTATGCTATAACTATTCCAAAAAGGGCTATACTAACTGATAAAATGGAATTTGTAACAAATTCATACCAATCTATGGAATAGGTAGGATTCTTATGTAAAAGGTTTATGGACGGAGTTAACCATTTTGATAATATATCAAAATGTATTCCCTCTTGACCCAAAGGAATTCCTATGAATCCAACAAATAAAGTAAATAAGACCAATACAAGCATAGGTAGTAACCTAGTATTGTTGGATTCATGGGGAAAAGTGGAAGTGTCTTTATTTCCAAAATTAGTACTAATGGAACGGATCAGATTTCGTGCATTCTCCCCCATTTGATATTTCTTTTTTTTCAAAAAAGAAATCCTTTCGTTACTATTTCTGGTTGATAAAAGCAAATTTTTGTTAACTCCCTTTGGCTTTGGGGATTCTTTTCCCCATATAGATATTGAATAGAACGAACTACTTTTAGCGCCCCTGTCATTTTTACAATGAAGGCGTAAATATCCTTCAAAAGTAAGTAAATAGACCCGAAACATATAAAATGCAGTTAATCCCACTGTGAAACAAGCTATTATCGCAAAAATGGGTGAATATAACCAACTATCATTAAGAATCTCATCTTTGGACCAAAAACAAGCAAGAGGTGGAATACCACAAAGAGAAAGTGTACTTAATAAAAAAGTCATTTTTGTAATTGGCACATATTTTCTTAAACCACCCATAAGAACCATGTTTTGACTTTTTTCTGGAGAATATCCAACAAGGGGTTCCATTGAATGAATAATGGATCCGGATCCTAAAAACAACAATGCTTTCGAATAGGCATGGGTGATCAAATGGAATAAGGCAGCTCGATAAGAACCTATCCCTAAAGCTAACATAATATAACCCAATTGAGACATTGTCGAATAGGCTAAACTTCTCTTAATGTCTCTTTGAGCAAGAGCCAAAGTAGCCCCTAAAAATACCGTTATTACACCTATCAAAGAAATAAGATTCATTATGTAAGGTATGACTGTGAAAAGAGGAAAAAGTCTAGCGACAAGAAAAATTCCCGCAGCTACCATGGTAGCTGCATGTATAAGAGCCGAAATAGGAGTAGGCCCCTCCATTGCATCAGGTAACCATACATGAAGGGGGAATTGTGCAGATTTAGCAACTGAACCGAGAAATAATAGAGAGGCACACAGAGTCGCAAATAAAAAATTGACCCCATCATTATGGATCAAGTTATTGAAAATTTCGAACAAATCCCTAAATTCGAAACTGCCTGTTATCCAATAAAGACCTAAGATTCCTAATAATAAACCAAAATCCCCTACACGATTAGTTACAAACGCTTTTTGACAAGCATTGGCTGCAATTGGTCGTGTGAACCAAAATCCTATTAATAGGTAGGAGCACATTCCCACGAGTTCCCAAAAAATATAAATTTGTATCAAATTAGAGCTAGTAACTAATCCCAACATGGAAGCATTGAAAAAACTCATATAAGCAAAAAATCTCAAATACCCTTGATCGTGAGACATATAATTGTCACTATAAATAAGAACCATTATTCCAACAGTAGTGATTAGTATTGACATAATAGAAGTAAGTGAGTCGATCAAGTAGCCAAACTCTAAGGAAAAATCATTATTGATGGTCCAAGACCATAGATATTGATAAGTGGAACCCCCATTTATTTGTTGAATAGCTAGATCGGCCGAAAACCCCAGCGCTATGCTTAGCAATGCAACACTGGGAAAAGCCAACACACGGCGAATGTTTTTTGTTGCGGTCGGAACAAGCAGAAGTCCCAATCCTATTAATATAGTAACTGGAAGTGGAATGAAAGGTATGATCCATGCATATTGATATGTATGTTCCATAAAATAAAACCTTTTTTTATTTAATTGTTTCCGATTCACCAGCTTTTATTTCATTAAGAGAACTCAAATATGAAATATGATTTGAAATCATTAATTATTTTGATTCTTTAACCAGATATTTAAAATATTCCAATTATTCGAATTGAGAAGTTGCATTTCCTAAAATAACCAAATTACTATTTTAATTTGACTATTAATGCTTAGTAATTAAAATTAATAAGATATTTATTAACATATAGAACAGAGTATGAGATTTTCAATCATTCTAATACTACGGCGATTTATATCCATATAGTAAGACATAATTCTATCAAAAAAAAAATACTTGATTCTGGAATATAGCATTTCCCAATAACTCGATCTTTATTAGATCGAGTTATTTTAGTTAGTTTAGTACTAGTTACTAACTAATTCATTGTGGAACTGATTGATTAGCTTTTATTCCAATAAAATAAACTTATGTTTATTAGAAATCCTATAATACTCGTTATTTTGCATAAAACTTAAATAAGGGATTACTCAAATTAATATTATTTTTCTTTATCTTTATCAATAAATTTTATTAGTCTTTATTTAATATTAATAATTATGGATACTCCACTTTCGAGATTGATTAAATTGATTAATTAATAGATAATAGAAAATGTTACATTATTGTTTTCTTAAATTAGATATAGGTAAGTATAGGTAAGGGTTCTGCTCTTATCTTAAACTTTTCTTTTTTATTTTTTTTTTTATCCCGAGTGATACTATATCGATGTACATGTATCCATATTTTTGATGTAATCAAATCAAGAAGGTATTCGCTATAGAATAAATATAGATAATGAATAGAAAGATAGAAAGAACGATCCTTTTTGAGCAATACATGTCTTTCACATCCAACTATCTAAATGAGTAACTTTTTTATTTTAAGATGGCAGTTCCAAAGAAACGTACTTCTATGTCAAAGAAGCGTATTCGTAGAAATATTTGGAAAAAAAGAGGTTATTGGGCCAGGGAAAAGGCTTTATCCCTAGCTAAATCGATTTCTACTGGGCATTCAAAAAGTTTTTTTGTGCGACAATAACAATAATAAGGCCTTGGAATACAATACTCTAAATCAATATCACTCGATGAATTGGATGATTTACAATATACAATAGAAAATTAATAATTTACATTAACTAATGTTTTGAACTCATCCATATGAGATAGAACCCGATATTTTATTTTCGCATGTAGAAAACGAATTCAATTTTTCTGTCTAACGGGAGTCTAAAAACGGGACTCTTTTTTTTTCAAACTTCAAACAAAAGCAGTTACATACAAGATAAGGATTTGACTTTTTATGTTTTTATAATTCACGAGATGGGGATTGTCATTTTCCCCATCACTTCACTTGTTTTTTTTTTTTCGCATGCATTAAATCAGATAAATGGAAAATGAATTATACAGAAATAGATTGGAAAAGGAAATTCTTAGTTATATATGTAGACTAAGGACATAATCATCTAAATCCAACTGTTCCGGGAAAACTTATACTACATGAAATCCCATTGTTAAAACTGATAACATATCATGATACTAAGCTAAGTATTATTGAACGTTCAAATAAATATTTGAACAATTTTTTTTTATTCAACCATTCCTTTCTAATATTTCGGAAAAAAAATAACATTGATTGCATCGACGAATGAATCTAATATGGGCTATTATTATTTCGATCAAGCCGCCATGGTGAAATTGGTAGACACGCTGCTCTTAGGAAGCAGTGCCAGAGCATCTCGGTTCGAATCCGAGTGGCGGCATTCTCTAAAAGGGCACAATAGATCCTATACTGAATTCAATTCCGGATTTCTATAATTGAAAACCCCCTTTTCTTTTTTTTAATCGTTTTTTATGATATTTGATACTTTAGAACATATATTAACTCACATCTCTTTTTCGATCATTTCAATTGTCATTACGATTCATTTAATGAAATTACTAGTTCATGAAATCGTAGGACTATGTGATTCGTCAGAAAAAGGTATGATAGTGACTTTTTTCTGTATAACAGGATTATTGGTTACTCGTTGGATTTATTCGAGACATTTCCCATTAAATGATTTATATGGATCATTAATGTTCCTTTCGTGGAGTTTCTCCATTTTTCATATGGTTTCGAAAATACGGAACCATAAAAATGATTTAAGCGCAATAACAGCTCCAGGTACTATTTTGACTCAAGGCTTTGCCACTTCGGGGCTTTTAACTGAAATGCATCAATCCGCAATATTAGTGCCTGCTCTACAATCCCAGTGGTTAATGATGCATGTGAGTATGATGTTATTGAGCTACGCAGCTCTTTTATGCGGATCGTTATTATCAGTAGCTCTTTTAGTCATTACACTTAGAAAAAACATAGATATTCCTTATAAAAGTAATAATTTACTAATTGGATCATTTTATTTTGATGAGATACAATACTTAAATGAAAAAGGAAGTGTTTTACAAAGCACCTCCTTTCTTTCATTTAGAAATTATCACAAGTATCAATTTACTCGACGGTTGGATCATTGGAGTTATCGTGTTATTAGTCTAGGATTTACTTTTTTAACCATAGGTATTCTTTCGGGAGCAGTATGGGCTAATGAGGCATGGGGATCTTATTGGAATTGGGACCCTAAGGAAACTTGGGCATTTATTACTTGGACCATATTCGCAATTTATTTACATACTAGAACGGCTCAAAGTTTGCAAGGTCTGAATTCCGCAATTGTGGCTTCTGCGGGATTTCTTATAATTTGGATATGTTATTTCGGGGTCAATCTATTAGGGGTAGGACTACATAGTTATGGTTCATTCACATTAACATCTAATTGAAGAAAAAGCTTGAAGAGTCCATAGTGGTCCCCTTAGATAGCGAAAGTTTTTCGAGTTTTTGAGAACCATTACATTGGTTCTCAAAAACTCCGGATGTTTCTGATTACAATTCAAAACCACTTCACTCTTTTTCTTTTGATTTTTTCATTTATATTTATAGTTATAGAAAATAAAATGATTTTTTAAATCAAAGGAGTTTTTGACTTTATGTCTTATTCTATCTAATTATTTATAAAAAATTTAGATAGAATAGCTTCGACCTTGTCAACTGATAACGAGAGAACGAAATCGGGATAAAGACCAATACCTATTACAGGTAAAAAGATACAGGTCGAAATAAATAATTCTCGTGGTCCAGAATCAAAAAAATAAGAGTTTGTAACATTGAAAAGCTTGTATCCATAGAACATCTGGCGTAACATAGATAATGAATAAATAGGAGTTAATATAATTCCAATAACCATTACAAAAGTAATTAGTATTTTGGGAATTATAAAATATTTAGAGCTAGTAATTATTCCAAAAAAAACGAATAACTCCGAAGCAAAACCACTCATTCCCGGCAATGCAAGAGAAGCCATCGAAAAACTACTGAACATGGTAAATATTTTTGGCATTGGGATCGCAATTCCGCCCATTTCGTCGAGATAAACAAGACGTATTCGATCATAACTCGTTCCCGCCAAGAAAAAAAGTGCAGCACCAATAAATCCATGAGAGATTATTTGTAAAATGGCTCCGTTGAGTCCCGTATCGGTTATGGAACCAATTCCTATAATTATGAAACCCATATGAGATACGGAAGAATAGGCTATTCTCTTTTTTAAATTGCCTTGACCAGGAGAAGTTGAAGCTGCATAGATTATTTGAATTGCTCCTACTATCATCAACCATGGAGAAAATATAGAATGAGCATGGGGTAATAATTCCATATTGATCCGAATCAATCCATATGCTCCCATTTTTAATAAGATTCCGGCTAGAAGCATACATGTACTGTAATGTGCTTCCCCATGGGTATCTGGTAACCATGTATGTAGGGGTATAATCGGTGATTTGACAGCATAAGCAATAAGGAAGCCCAAATATAATATTATTTCCAATGCCGCGGGATATGATTGATTAGCTGATGTTTCAAAATTAAATGTTGGGTCATTCGACCCGTATAAACCCATACCTGGAACTCCTATTAAAAGAAAAATGGAACCCCCTGCAGTGTACAAAATGAACTTTGTAGCTGAGTACAAACGTTTCTTACCCCCCCACATGGATAGAAGTAGGTAAACAGGAATTAATTCTAACTCCCACATGACGAAAAAAAGTAAAAGGTCTCGAGAGGAAAATAATCCTATTTGACCACTGTACATTGCTAACATAAGGAAATGGAACAATCGAGAATCCCGAGTAATTGGCCAAGCCGCTAAGGTAGCTAAAGTAGTAATGAATCCCGTTAGTAAAATGGGTCCTATGGAAAGTCCATCAATTCCCAGTCTCCAGTGAAAATCAAAAATATTTATCCATTTATAATCCTCCTCCAATTGGATTAATTGGTCGTCGAATTGGAAATGATAACAGAATGCATAGGTTGTTAGAAGCAGCTCTAAAAAGCATATACACATAGTATACCATCTAACCCCCTTATTCCCCCTATGAGGGAGAAAAAAAATTAACAAACCCGCGGATATCGGCAAAATAACAATTATTGTTAACCAAGGAAAATAGCTCGTGGTAAAGACAAGATAGACTTTGACCAGAAAGACCCGCCCCCAGAATAATATATTCTATTTTCCCGAGTACGGGTCTTTGTCGGTAAAGAGGAATCAAATGTATTCAAGTGGAGTTTTCTAGAACGTATCAATAAGCTAGACCCATACTGCGAGTTGTCTCATGCCATAAATAAACCCGGACGCTCAAGAAATCCGTTGGACAAGCGGATTCACATCTTTTACAACCTACGCAGTCCTCCGTTCTTGGAGCAGAAGCTATTTGCTTAGCTTTACAGCCGTCCCAAGGTATCATTTCCAATACATCTGTGGGACACGCTCGTACACATTGAGTACATCCTATACAGGTATCATAAATCTTTACTGAATGTGACATTGGATATATAAAGTTTTTGAATATTATTATTTTATTATTAATTTGATTTTCGATCTGGTAAAAAAAGAAGTAGTAAATAAATCATGTATTCTAGACACCAGACGAATCAGTGGGTTACCTGAATTTGTTTTTTTATAATCAATAGATTTCTGGATCTGTTCATGAGAAAGAGCCAAGATACTTTGATTTCTTACGTTTCGGCAAACATGAATTAGTTAGACATGTTAATTCTAATTTTAGAATTAGATAAATTATATCTATCTATCCATATTCTATCCATATATATATATATAGAATATATAGAAGGATATCTGTGTTTATTTATATCTATATCATTACGACTACGATTATTTATTCAACAAATTTGATTGATTGATACGAGTTGATTTTCTGTTACGATGGATCGACGAAACAATAGCCGGTCCAATAGCTGCTTCAGCGGCGGCAATAGCTATAACAAAGATCGATAAAATGTCTCCTTTTAATTGACGACTATCAAATAAATCAGAAAATGTTACGAGATTTAGATTAACCGCATTCAGTATAAGCTCAAGGCACATAAGTGCTCTAACCATGTTTCGACTTGTGATCAATCCATAAATACCGATAGAAAATAAATAGGCACTCAAAACAAGTCCATGTTCGAGCATCATTGACTAACTCCTCATCAATCTCGATTCATTTCAATATGAACAACAATTTTTTAACCGATTTGATTGACTCGAATATAACAAGTGCGTAACAAACGAAAGCATTGGCAATGGATAGAACTAAACCATTTTTTATTTGACATTCCATATGAACAAAAATAGAATTGAAGGAAAATAGATGTACTAACAATAAGCAATAAGGCAGAACAAGGCCTCGGCCTTATTTATTTTTATTTTCTTTGATTTTTTATTTCTAATCCTAACTATTTTTTACTGACGAGCCATAGCAATTGCACCTATCAAAGCAACTAAAAGAATTATAGAAACAAGTTCAAATGGAAGATAAAAATCCGTTGATAAATGAATCCCAATTTGTTGAACGTTACTTATCAGGTCCTGTTCTATAATCTGGCTTGATCTTGTAGTCCAAATAATCCCGTACCACGACGTATCTAAGATAGTCGTAATTAATGAAAACAAAATACTTGTACAAACCAGTGAAGTAACCCCATCCCCAACGGTCCAAAGAGAGAAATAATTGGAATATTCTGAACCTTTCATGAACATCACGGCAAATATGATTAAGACATTTACGGCCCCCACGTAAATGAGGAGCTGTGCAGCAGCTACAAAATAGGAGTTAGATGGAATATAGAATAAGGCTATAGAAACAAGAACCAATCCCAAAGAAAAGGCAGACAAAATTGGACTCGTAAGTAATACCACTCCGAGACTTCCTAATATAAGTCCTGATCCCAGAAATACTAAAAGAATATCATGTATTGGTCCAGGTAAATCCATTATGCGTAAAATAAGAGAAAAATTAAGTAGAAATATTTCATGACCTTACTGACCGGGCCAGGAAAAGGGGGTTACCCTATTTTTTTCTTGTCTATGATGATACGTTCTTAATTGAATTAAATCTTATCTTAATGGGATGTGGATTGACGTAGATACTGTTATTGGACCAATCCCACTTCTGTATCTGAAAGTGAAAGTGTAGTTCGGAATTGTATATTTCGAAATAACCACAGATATATGAATTCCATTTTCAATTCAAATAAAGCCATGATTCCCACAAAACAAATCAGTAGTTATATTTATGATTTGTGGTTACTGCCGAACCAAAATGAAAGAACCCTGATCAAAACAGAATCTTAGTAATTTGGTAATTTTGGTAATCATTATCATTATTGAAAAAGGAAAAGGGGTTTAGTTTATCCGCGGCTATTTTTATTTATTTGAGTGGAATTCATATTCATAATTGTTTGTTTGAATTGTGTAATCCCCCATTATTGACACTGGTAGACGACCCAAAGCAATTTGATTATAATTCAATTCGTGACGATCATAAGTAGAAAGTTCATATTCCTCAGTCATTGATAAACAATTTGTTGGACAATACTCGACGCAGTTGCCACAAAATATACAGATTCCAAAATCAATACTATAATTAAGCAGACGTTTCTTTCTAATATCTGTTTCCAATCTCCAATCAACAACAGGTAAATCTATGGGACATACACGAACACATACTTCGCAAGCAATACATTTATCAAATTCAAAATGGATTCGACCGCGGAAACGCTCTGATGTGATCAATTTTTCATAAGGGTATTGAATAGTTACAGGTAAACGATTCGCGTGGGATAAAGTAATCATGAAACTTTGACCAATGTACCTTGCAGCTCGTACTGTTTGTTGACCATAATTCATGAACCCAGTCACCATAGGGAACATATCGTGGATATCCATGAATAATTTGATGTTTCTTTCTCTTGCTTGAGAGAGGTTATGAACCTATAATTTCATATTCTGTTACAGCGAAAGGCGTTGGAAAGAAGTTGTCAATAATAGGTTACCTAGAGAAACAGGTAAAAGAAATTTCCATCCAAGATTTAATAGTTGGTCCATTCTCATCCTAGGTAAAGTCCACCTTGTTGTGATAGGAATGAACAGGAACAAATAAGCTTTAGCTAATGTAATGAAGATACTAATTGTCGTTCCGAAGACCCCACCAGGTTTATTTATTCCGAAAAGCTTCGGAATGAATATGTACGGAATAGAGGAATTCCACCCCCCCAAGTACAGAACTGTTACAAATAATGAAGAAACTAGTAGATTTAGGTAAGACGCAATGTAAAATAAACCAAATTTTATACCCGAATATTCGGTTTGATAACCTGCTACTAATTCCTCTTCCGCTTCTGGTAAATCAAAGGGTAATCTCTCACATTCTGCTAGGGAAGAAACTAGAAAAACTATAAACCCTATGGGTTGGCGCCAAAGATTCCACCCCCAAAAACCATATTTAGACTGTGCCTCAACTATATCAATCGTACTTGAACTGTTAGATAATTATAGTCGATGATAACATCACTGTTCCTATCGCTATTCCAGAACCGTACATGAGACCTCCGCTTCATACGGCTCCTCGATGGCCACAAATAAATTTAAGGACTGACTTGGTATTACCCCGGCTTGCTTTTTTTGTGGAGTAGCTAGAGTAAAGATGCATCGGGGAGTCCCTAATTAAACCAATGGAATTCTGTCTGCTATAATAACAAATAAAAGTGCTTCGGAATTGATCTCATCCTTATTTTTTTTTTTTAATGCAAATTAATAAATTTGTCTTTGTTCAGCAATAACTGAATCCTTCAATAAAATATGCGCTGTATCGGTAAAAATTTCGACCCATAGATTGCGCGATTACGAAAAATAATTAGACCCCGCACCAATTCATGAATCCTGATAAGAATGCCATTCCATCTATATAACTATATATATGTAGATCAGAAAAAGAAAGAATAAAAAAAGATCTCTTATCATTTTAATTTTTCCTATTGCATTCCATTTCTTTCGTTCCTGTTCTTCTTTCTCAGAAGGGGATTCTAAAAAATAAAGGATTATTTCGTTCCCAATAGTTATTTCTTTAATTAGTGGGTAGGAGTATACTCTGGATCGGAATCATCGGGAAGTACTCCTCGATCATTTCTACCAACGTAAAGCCCTCATTATGATTCCTTTCATGCAAAAATATCTCTTTGGATACCTTACATTATTTCCATTACTAATCCTTTGCGTATCTTAGTGTTCCTAACCACCCACCCTTTTTTGATTGATTTGATTGATTCAAAATATGGATAAAATTGTAAAAACCCATACAATTGATCTTTTTTTTGTACCCGCTTCAAGCCATGATGACTAATCATCCAATCTTGGGGTAAACAGTTTACGCTGCTTATGTTTACTTCTACCTTACTCTCGTACATAGGGAATGAGAATCAATCTTATTACTGCAAATTAATAAACAGTTTTGTTTCACTCATATAACTATCTGGTTTAGCTCATCGACCCAAGTGATGAATAAAGAAAAGTGAAGATATTTATACAACCAGTACATTCAATCTTCTTTCCTAAAACAAGTGGGTAAGGTAAAGTTGATGTTCCAACGAATCACACGTAGAGATATTGATAACACACATAGAGTTAATGGTATTTCATAACTAATCGATTGAGCAGCAGCTCGTAGACCACCTGAAAAGGAATATTTATTATTCGATCCATATCCTGACATAAGAAGTCCAATAGGGACAATACTGGAAATGGCGATCCAGAAAAAAACACCTATACTGAGATCGGCCAGAACAAGGCGATACCCAAAAGGAATTACTGAATAACTAAAAAAAATGGATATGGCCGCTATAGACGGGCCGATACTGAATAAACGAATATCCCCCCTAGATGGGAGAAGATCCTCTTTCAAAAGTAGCTTAGTCCCATCCGCTAGAGCTTGAAGAATTCCCAAAGGACCGGCGTATTCAAGCCCAATACGTTGTTGTAATGCTGCAGATATTTCTCTTTCTAACCACACAATCACGAGTACTCCTATTGTGATTCCTGATACAGGAGTAAAAATAGGGACAAGCGCCCATATGAGGCTATAGACTTCTTCTAAATACTCCGATCTGGAAAAAGAATTGATAGCTTGTATTTCTGTCGTATCAATTGTCATTTCAACGATCAACCTCTCCCATAATGATATCTATACTACCTAGTATCGTCATGATATCAGCCAATTTCATTCTTTTAACTAACTGAGGAAGAATTTGCAAATTGATGAAACCTGGTGGACGAATTTTCCATCTCCAAGGAAAAACACTATTATCACCTATCAAAAAAATTCCTAATTCTCCCTTGGGGGCTTCTACTCTTACATAAAGTTCTTGCTTCGACAATTCAAAAGCGGGTGAAGGTTTTTTACTAATGAATCGATAATCAAAATCATTCCATTCGGAATGGCGCCCTCCATCAAAGCGTCGCACTTCTAAATTCTCATAGGCCCCTCCCGGAATTCCTTCTATAGCTCGTTGAATAATTTTTACAGATTCCGTCATTTCGCCGATTCGCACTAAATAACGAGCTAATGAGTCTCCTTCTTTTTGCCACTGGACCTCCCAATCGAATTCATCGTAACACTCATAATGATCAACTTTACGAAGATCCCATTGGATTCCGGAAGCTCGTAACATTGGTCCTGATAAACCCCAATTTATTGCTTCTTCTCCACCAATAATGCCTACTCCTTCAACTCGTTGCAAAAAAATGGGATTCCGCGTAATAAGTTTTTGATATTCCACTACCTCTGTTAAAAAATAATCGCAGAAATCCAAACATTTATCTATCCAACCATAAGGTAGATCAGAAGCTACTCCTCCGATACGGAAGTAATTGTGCATCATTCGCATACCTGTGGCAGCTTCAAATAGATCATATAGCAATTCCCTTTCTCTTAAAATATAGAAGAAAGGAGTTTGTGCACCGATATCCGCCATAAAAGGCCCAAGCCATAACAAATGAGAAGCTATACGACTCAACTCCAGCATAATTACTCTGATATAGCTAGCTCTTTTAGGTACTTGAATATTTCCCAACTGTTCTGGTCCATTTACCGTTATTGCTTCCGTGAACATAGTTGCTAAATAATCCCAACGTGTTACATAAGGCAGATATTGTATAATTGTTCGGTTTTCCGCAATTTTTTCCATTCCTCTATGTAAATAACCTAATACGGGTTCACAGTCAATAACATCTTCACCATCCAGAGTAACGATGAGTCGAAGAACACCATGCATTGATGGGTGGTGAGGACCCATATTGACTATCATGAGGTCTTTTCTTGTAGCCGGTACAGTCATATGTTTTCTTCCCCGATTCATTATTCCATGAATTACCGAAAACAAAACGAGGTTCATCAAAATTCAAGATCTAATACTAATAAACCAAATAATTCAAATGAATCCCCAATCCTCAAATTAACGCGGTTTTGGCTCCCGAATATTCAGCTGACCAATTAATTCCTTATAACGTACTCTATTTTTTTTTGACAAATAAGCCAGCAGCCGTTGACGTTTTCCCAAAATCTTCCGCAGACCTCTCTGAGAGAAATAGTCTTTTCTGTGCAATTCTAGATGTGAAGTAAGTCTACGTATCTTATTAGTAAAATTGAATACTTGAAATTCAACGGATCCCCTGTTTTTTCCTTTTTCTTCTTGCGGAATAACTGAGATGAATGAACTTTTTATCATAAAAATAATTCTTCTCTTTCTTTTTTTCTTTCTTTTTCACAAATATGGGTTTTACCGGTCAGGAATAATAATAATATAATAATAATGACAGTTATTTCAATCTTTCAATCTGGTACACACTGGAATCCAGATTTATTCATATAGTACTTTGTTTTTTATCAAAAAAACAATTTAATAAACCCAATTTCATTTGTAATTTGATTCGGATACGAAAGCATGTTACATTTTTGCACCCACGAAATAGAAAATGATTTTGGCCTAAGAAGATTCCGCCGATTCATTCCTAGATCCAATTAATACGTTATTGAATTACTATTACTATCATGTATCAGAATGGAATGGAAGACAGCGTGCATGTAAATACGTCTGTCCTAGTCTACCGGATGTGAGCGTGATATATAGAAAAATCAAATATACCATCAAAAATAAAAATATAATATATCATCAAAAAATTCTGTATCGTGGGTACATATGTATCCTTAACATACTGAAACGACTACTATTATTGGTATCAAACCAATAGCGATTCATACAAGCTAAATCTTCTAATCGATAATTGGGCCAAAGAAACAATTTAAATTGAATGCATTTATTTGTATCTGTATCAAGATACTTATTCTCATCTAAAAATTGCACACAATTTTTTATGTTATTCCCGTTGCAAAGTACTGGATTTCTATCCACAACATTCCCATTTCCGGAATTTAAATCCATTAGAATTCTTAATTCTCTACGACGTACAGGAGATAGAATATTTTCAGGAATAAAAAGTAAATCATAATGATTTTCGTCTCCATTCCCAAGCGTTTTTCTATCTTGTGCAATAGATCCATCGAAATTTTTCTCATCAACATATTTCCTTTTTCGGAATCTTCGATTTGTTTTGTGCTTACTCTTATGGGCCAATGAAATACTTATGGTTTGATACATAAGAAATTGCCCATCCCGTTTTAGAGACAGACGAATCGGTTTGATAATGAATATTCCCTTTCTTATCAATTCTGTAATTGTTAGCTCCTTATCAATCAGCATTACATCCAGGCGCATTTCTCCTCTTTCAATAGAGGATATAGCAATTTCACTTGGATTTATCAGTCTAAGCAGGAAACAATATACCTTAACATTATTGATTATTCTTTGATTCAGAGGTTCATCCCATCTCAATTGAAAAAGCAAATACTTTTTCAGGAGAAAATCAAGTTCTGCCTCCTTCTTGCTTTTAGATTTCCTTTTCTTTTTACGTTTTTTATTTTTAATGTCTGATTCGGTTTCCGCGTAATCCTTTTCAAAATCTTTTTTTTTGTTTCGTGCATCTGATCCAAGATTCTTTTGGTTTCGTGGATCTGATCCAAAATCTTCTTGGCCCCGCTGTTCTTTTTCTTCTTGATTTCGATTCTCTAATTCAAGATATTCTTCTTTTTGATTGGATGATATACGAAGACTCTCTTTTTGATTTCCATTGATATTTCTACTAATATTTTCATTTCCATTAAAATTTAAAAAAAGTAATTGGATTGGTATAATCCAGGGTTTAATCCTATATGCATCATAAAGCAGTCTAAATTCTTGGAAGAACCAAGGTTCCAGATTCGGTATGGGACCATATAACACGTCTTCATTCATTCCCATCCAATCAAAAAAAAAACCTTTTTTATTGGATGGGTTAATTTTTTGATCAATCGTGAGATTGAGATAAAAAAGATCCTTTTTCTCAATTATTTTAGAATCATTAGTTCTCGTCTTAGTATCTTTGCTAATGTTAGTCCTCGCGCCCATGTTAGTCCTGGTTTCAATATCGAGATTTTTTTTAAGACACAAATTTATAATTCCGCACTCAAAATATTTTCGATCCAGATTTTGACCTGTATCAATAATACACTCTTTCCCTAAATAATCACTACTAGCTGTACTCCCTAATACATAAAAAAATTCGAGTTTAGGTGTGTGGTAATTATATGAAATCTTTCGTCCCTCATTTACCTGTAAAGGGGACCCATAAATATATGGGTTCTTTCTATCCTCATAATTAATATACTTATGTGCTAAAAGAACATATCTGTACTGTTTTTTATTTTTACTCGACAATGAATTCTTTCCATAAGAATTTTCATTCTTGTAATGAATGAATCGGTTTTTTTCATATGAATCTAAAAATTTGAAGTCTTTATTTTGAATCATGCGGTGTTGATTGACTCTATTTCGCCATTTTTGCGGTACTAATCTGGACCATCTAGTCTGAGATAAATTGTATTGATAATGACCTCTTAACCAGTCTTTCCATTCATTGATTCCAGAATTCGGAAGTTTTTTACGCCTTGTTTTTGAATCAGATACTTCTCGTGTGACCTTTATTCTATCCTTGAAAAAGGTGTATGCTCCATGATATTGAAGTGCAGATCCCAAGGGATCCTTGTTAATAACTTGAATTTGTGATAATTTGTAAAATACATATCCTTGGGATAAGGAAGATAAGTCACAATAAGTCTTTGAATGTTTATTACTAATATTAGAAAGCGACTTTTTTACAGTCGAAATAAAGTGAATTGCATTTTGGTTCGTTTCATCAATTACTTCTTGATTTGTTTCATCATTGTAAATGTATTTATTGAGAGTTTTTTTTATTGATTCAAGTAAAAGTTGTGCATTTCTTCTGGGAATGTTAATAGTAGATAGACGGATACCAATGTATATTCTTTCAACGAAAGATTTCATAAAATAGTGCCATTTGCGTATTAATCGCGCACTTCTTTTTTTTGATATCCACAAAATATCTTTCAAAAACTCCCATCTTTTATTATCACAACTCGTCTTGTTAGAAATAAGATTTATATCTGGAGTTCCTATTTTTTTTTTCTTGTCCTCCATGATTCTTTCAATTTGATCTCTAATTGTGATTGTACTATCAGCCAGATCCTTGATTTTTTTTTCTGTGAGTGAATAATTTGTCCAATCCATGGATCTAATTTGAATGATCGATTCATCGGTAATCTTATTACTGATTATAGAATCTTTTCTATTTTCATTCGGTTCATATACTTTGCTCAATCCGAATAATAAAATGGGGTTTACTTTTTCAAGTTCTTTTATTATTCTTTTCATTTTTATTATTCTTTTAATAAGGAGAATTCTTTTGATAACCCCACTTGTTTTTTCTTTTGCAAATTTGATAAACCTTTTTTTTTTTTTTTTAAAAACTTTTAGAACTAGAAAACATTTCTTTTTCAACTTTGTCATTTTTTTTTCAAATTCTTTACAAACGGGTTTAAAAAAATAAGGTCGTTTTCGGGGAGAACCAAAGGGTAGTTCAGCTTCCATTCCCCAGATTGTTAAAAAAGCAAAATTGTCTCTTTTTCCTTTCTTTTTTATTGGACTTCCAAGGGGGGGTCTTACCTTATTGCGCCAAGGTTTCAGACAGAAAGGAAATAGGATTTTTATCTGAATACCATCTGTTAACCAGTTTTTTGGAAATTCTGTTTCTGATAATTGAACACCATTATAGGTGCATTTAACGTGCATTTCTCTATCCCAGTCTTTAAAATCTTGGTACCACTCGGGGGATTGAAATAATAGCATACGGCCGAGATTTTTAGCTATTATTAATGAGGGCAGTACGATGTATTTTCTAAGAATTGATTGGGTTACTAACATCGAACCCCTTATTGCTTGAGCAAATAGAATACTATCCCAAGTTTCTGCTATTGCTATCCGTTCATTCTCCTTTTTTTTCTCCTCCTTGTTTTTGCCCTTTTCTTTTGCCTCCTTCTGCTTAGAATCTTCATAATCTGAAGTTTTTAATTCCAGGCTTTCCCCCGTCCGATTCCTAAAGATTGGGTTCATCATTTCGGAGATATCAAAAAAAAAAAAAAATGTTTTGTCTATTCTGTCCAAAAAAAGCGGGGAATGCACGTTTCCTTGAAACATTTCCCAAATAGTTGTTTTACGTCTTTGAGCACGCATGGATCCTTTGATTAGGTCCCGGCGAAAATCCGGTTGTTGTGAGTAGCGTATCAAAGCCACCTCTTCCGCTTGATCACTATTGCTACCGGCACTGATACTAGTATCAGTACCGGTATTTTCATCGTC